TTCCTTTGAATAGACGATATAGTAGTATCTCTTGGATTTCTCAGTCCAAGCAAGTAACAATATATCTTGATATTATTGATCATTCTTTCAGTTAAATTCGGAATTAAACCATCGTCTATTATCCATTGAAAAAGCAAATAGTGTTTCCGTAAGAAAATAATTTCGGGTCTCATCTTATTCCGTATCTTATATTTTTTTTTCATTTTTTCTTGGTTTTGTGCATATGATCTAAGGCCTCTTCGTCCTGCGGGTTCTTTTTCTTCTTGATTTCGATTCATTAATTCAGAATATAATTTTTCATTCGATGGTCTAAAAAAATTCCATTTTTTCTTTTCATTAATGTTTTTATTTAAATTTAAAAGAAGTAATTTGCTTGGTATAATCCATGGTTTTGTTTTGTATACATTATAAAGTGGCACAAATTCTGGGAAGAACGTAAGTTTCAGATTTGTCGATATTGGGTTTAGGATTTCTTCATTCATTTCCATCCAATCAAAAAAAAGTTTCTTGTCATTGATTGGATTTATTTCTAAATCTTGATGAATCGTCAGATAAAAAATATCGTTTTTATCCATTTTCTCAATTTTTTGGTAATTCTTACTTCCAAGCTTAGTATTTATATTACTGTTATAATCCATTTTGGTCCAGGCCTCAATATTTTTTTTTTGTTTTATAAAAAAATTGAGAATTGTCCAATCAAAATATTTTCTATCTGGATTTTTTTGCATATACATAATATCACCCTTTTTTAGATAATGATTTTCTAGATAATGATTGATAGGAATTTCCTCCAGGTTTTCAAATAAATTTTGTTTATAATTGTTATAATTAAAAGTAATTTTTTGGTTGTTTTTTAATTCTGATGGTGATCCATAAATAATATATGAGGACTTTTTAATTTCAGAATTAATAGATTTATATGATAAAAGATCATATATATAGTATTTTGGAAAATTATCTTTTTTGTTTGGTAATGGATATACTTTAAAATCCTTTTGTTTTTTGTGATAAAGTAATGGGTCTTTTTCATACGAATTCCTTTTTGTTAAATCTTTATTTGGGGTCATACCACCTTCATTTATTGTAGTTCGCCATTTTTTTGGTATTAATCCAGACCATCTAATCTGAGATAAATTGTATTGATAATGACCTCTTAACCAGCTTTTCCATTGATTCGTTTCAGAACTTGAAAGTTTCGTATGTCTTAATTCGGAATTAAATATTCCTTGTGTTACAAAATAATTTTTTATTGCAGTCTTAAGAAAAAAGGGAGTTCCATGATACTCAAAAATAGATCTTAACTTATACAAATTAATAACTTGGGTTTGTGATAATTTGTAAAATACATATGCTTGTGATAAGGAGGATAAGTCAAAAAAAAGACGTGAATTTCTCTTACTATTTTTAATATTGTAAAGTGCACTTTTTAGAGTCGAAATAAAGTTAATTTCTTTTTTTTTTTTTTTTATTTCTTGGTTTGTTTTATTATTGTAAATGTATTTATCAAAACAAAAATTTCTTGATTCAAGAAGGAGTTGTGTAGGAATTCTGGCAATATGAATGATACATAGAAAGATATCGATGTATATTCTTTTAATAAAAATTTTTATAAACAAATCTAATTTATAGATTAATCGAGTGCTTCTTCTTTTTATTTTTAAAAAATTAAAAAAAAAATTTGGTGATTTTTCTTTTCCATTAAAACTTGTTTTGTTAGGACTACTTCTTTTCTTGGGGTTACCGTTTTTTTCTTTCATAAGACTTTTTGTTTTCTTTCTGATTGTGCTTGTTCTATCAGTCAGATTTTTAATTTTTGTTTCTATCAGTGAATAATTTGTATTATCTGTAGGTTTAATTTTTATAAACGAGTCGTGAATTATCTGATTCCTAATTATAGAATCTTTTTTTTGGTTAGTTTCGCCGGATTCATACACCTTTCTCAATATAAATAATCGAGTTGGATGTACTTTTAAGAGTTCTTTTTTTATTTTTTTTATAAACAGAAATAAAACTTTTTTGATAACCACCCCTTTTGGTTCTTTTGAATCTTGTAGAAAATCTTTTGTTCTTTCTTTTAAAACTCTTAGAACGTGAAAATTATTCTTTTTCGTTTTTCGAATTTTTTTTTTTAGTTCTTTAAAAATAGGCTTAAAAAAGGAAGGTTTTGGAGGGACAGAACCAAAGGGAAGGGTAGTTTGCGTTCCCCAAGCCGTTAAAAAATAAAATTTTTGTTGTTCTTTTTTTAGATCTTTATAAGAAGAAAAAGAGGGCCTCAATTTGGATCTGTGCCAAGGTTTCAAATAGAAAGGAAATACTATTTTTATCTGAATACCATCTTTAAACCAATTTCTGGGAAGTTCGAGTTCTGATACTTGAACACCATTATAGGTACATATAATATGCTTTTCTCTATTACACTCATCGAAGTCCTCAGCCCACTCGGGGGGTTGAGATAAAAGAATACGCCCAATATTTTTAACTATTATCAATGAAGGTAATA